TTACGGGGTTTATTGGAATATGAAATCCAACCCTGGAAATACAGAATCCCAATTTTTTTTACTACCCGGAGCTTCGATACATTTCGAAATCGAGAGATGTCTACCGGGGGAGGTTCTATCAGACAACAATTAGCCAATCTAGATTTACGAATTATTATAGACTATTCATTGGTAGAATGGAAAGAATTGGAGGAAGAGGAACCCACAGGGAATGAATGGGAAGATCGAAAAGTTGGAAGAAGAAAAGATTTTTTGCTTAGACGCATGGAATTGGCTAAGCATTTTATTCGAACAAATATAGAACCAAAATGGATGGTTTTGTGTCTATTACCAGTTCTTCCTCCTGAGTTGAGACCAATCTATCATATAGATGAGGATAAACTAGTGACCTCGGATATTAATGAAATCTATAGAAGAATTATCTATCGGAATAATACTCTTACAGATCTATTAACAACAAGTATAGCTACGCCAGAAGAATTAATAATATCTCAGGAAAAATTGCTACAAGAAGCCGTGGATGCACTTCTTGATAATGGAATCTGCGGACAACCAATGAGGGATGATCATAATAGAGTTTACAAGTCGCTTTCAGATGTAATTGAAGGCAAAGAAGGAAGAGTTCGCGAGACTCTGCTTGGTAAACGGGTCGATTATTCAGGGCGGTCCGTGATTGTCGTGGGCCCTTCACTTTCATTACATCGATGTGGATTGCCTCGCGAAATAGCAATAGAACTTTTCCAGGCATTTGTAATTCGTGACCTAATTAGAAAACATCTTGCTTCGAACATAGGAGTTGCTAAGAGTCAAATTCGGAAAAAAAAACCGATTGTATGGGAAATACTTCAGGAAATTCTGGATGACCATCCTGTATTGCTGAATAGAGCGCCTACTCTGCATAGATTAGGCATACAGGCATTCCTCCCCGTTTTAGTGGAAGGACGCGCTATTTGTTTACATCCATTAGTTTGTAAGGGCTTCAATGCAGACTTTGACGGGGATCAAATGGCTGTTCATGTGCCTTTATCTTTGGAGGCTCAAGCAGAGGCACGTTTACTTATGTTTTCTCATATGAATCTTTTGTCTCCAACTATTGGGGATCCCATTTCGGCACCAACTCAAGATATGCTTAGTGGACTCTATGTCTTAACGAGTGGAAATCGTCGGGGTATTTGTGTAAATAGGTATAATCCATGTAATCGTAGAAACTATCAAAATGAAGATAATAACTATAAGTATACAAAAAAAAAAGAACCCTTTTTTTGTAATCCCTATGATGCAATTGGAGCTTATCGGCAAAAACGAATCAATTTAGGTAGTCCTTTGTGGCTGCGGTGGCGACTAGATCAACGCGTTATTGCTGCAAGAGAAGTTCCCATCGAAATTCACTATGAATCTGTGGGGACCTATTATGAGATTTATGGACACTATCTAATAGTACGAAGTATAAAAAAAGAAATTCTTTATATATATATTCGAACCACTCTTGGTCATATTTCTCTTTATCGAGAAATAGAAGAAGCCATACAGGGGTTTTGGCAGGGCTGTTGTAATTCTATGCTACCAACGGGAATTCGAGTCTCTCCGGGTTAACTAGGACCATAATTGCGGAATTTATACGTGAATCAAGATCTAGAAAAGGAAGTTTTCCAATCACTGACTCAAGCCCATTGTCAAATTCTACTCAGCGCAATATGGAGGTACTGATGGCAGAACGGCCCACTCAGGTCTTTCACAATAAAGTGATAGACGGAACTGCCATGAAACGACTTATTAGTCGATTTATTGATCACTATGGAATAGGATATACATCACATATCCTGGATCAAGTAAAGACTCTGGGTTTCCGACAAGCTACCGCCGCATCCATTTCATTAGGAATTGATGATCTTTTAACAATACCTTCTAAAAGATGGCTAGTTCAAGACGCTGAACAACAAAGTTTTATTTTGGAAAAACACCATCATTATGGGAATGTACACGCGGTAGAAAAATTACGTCAATCGATCGAAATATGGTATGCCACAAGTGAATATTTGCGACAAGAAATGAATCCTAATTTTCGGATGACCGATCCTTTTAATCCAGTCCATATAATGTCTTTTTCGGGAGCCAGAGGAAATGCTTCTCAGGTACATCAATTAGTAGGTATGAGAGGATTAATGTCGGATCCCCAAGGGCAAATGATTGATTTACCCATCCAAAGCAATTTACGCGAAGGACTCTCTTTAACAGAATACATTATTTCTTGCTACGGAGCCCGTAAAGGGGTTGTGGATACCGCTATCCGAACCTCAGATGCAGGATATCTCACGCGCAGACTTGTTGAAGTAGTTCAACACATTGTTGTACGTCGAACAGATTGTGGCACCGTTCGAGGTATTTCTGTAAGTCCTCGAAATGGAATGATGGCGGACAGGATTTTTATCCAAACATTAATTGGCCGTGTATTAGCAGATGATATATATATAGGTTCGCGATGTATTGCTACTAGAAATCAAGATATTGGGGTTGGACTTGTCAGTAGATTCATAACTTTTAGAGCACAACCAATCTCTATTCGAACCCCCTTTACTTGTAGGAGTACATCTTGGATTTGTCAATTATGTTATGGCCGGAGTCCAGCTCATGACGACCTGGTCGAATTGGGAGAAGCCGTAGGTATTATTGCAGGTCAATCTATTGGAGAACCGGGCACTCAATTAACATTAAGAACTTTTCATACCGGCGGAGTATTCACAGGGGGTACTGCAGAACATGTGCGAGCCCCTTCTAATGGAAAAATAAAATTCAACGAGGATTTGGTTCATCCGACACGTACACGTCATGGACATCCTGCTTTTCTATGTTCTAGAGACTTGTATGTAACTATTGAGAGTGAAGATATTATACACAATGTGTGTATTCCGCCCAAAAGTTTTCTTTTAGTTCAAAACGATCAATATGTAGAATCAGAACAAGTGATTGCTGAGATTCGTGCGAGAACATCCACTTTGAATTTGAAAGAGAAGGTTCGAAAACATATTTATTCTGACTCAGAGGGCGAAATGCACTGGAATACTGATGTGTACCATGCACCTGAATTTACATATGGTAATATTCATCTCTTACCAAAAACAAGTCATTTATGGATATTATTAGGGGAGCCCTGGAGATACAGTCTAGGCCCCTGTTCGATCCACAAGGATCAAGATCAAATGAACGCTTATTCTCTTTCTGTCAAGCCAAGATATATTGCTAACCCCTCAGTAACTAATAATCAAGTGAGACACAAATTTTTTAGTTCGTATTTTTCTGGTAAAAATCAAACAGGAGATAGGATTCCTGATTATTCAGAACTTAATCGAATGACATGTACGGGTCGTTATAATCTCAGATATCCGGCCATTCTCGACGGCAATTCTGATTTATTGGCAAAGAGGCGAAGAAATAGATTCATCATTCCACTCGAATCGATTCAAGAAGGCGAGAACCAACTAATACCTTCTTCAGGTATCTCAATGGAAATCCCCAGAAATGGTATTCTCCGTAGAAATAGTATTCTTGCTTATTTCGATGATCCTCGATATATAAGAAAGAGCTCAGGACTTACTAAATATGAGACTAGAGAACTGAATTCAATCGTCAACGAAGAGGATTTGATTGAGTATCGAGGAGTCAAGGTATTTTGGCCAAAATACCAAAAGGAAGTAAATCCATTTTTTTTTATTCCCGTGGAAGTCCACATTTTGGCCGAATCTTCTTCCATAATGGTACGGCACAATAGTATTATTGGGGCAGATACACAAATCACTTTAAATAGAAGAAGTCGGGTAGGCGGATTGGTCCGAGTGAAGAAAAAAGCAGAAAAAATCAAACTGATAATCTTTTCTGGAGATATCCATTTTCCTGGAAAGACAAATAAGGCATTCCGATTGATACCACCAGGAGGGGGAAAACCAAATTCCAAAGAATACAAAAAATTGAAAAATTGGCTTTATATCCAACGAATGAAACTTTCCAGGTATGAAAAAAAGTATTTTGTTTTGGTTCAACCTGTAGTCCCATATAAAAAAACGGATGGTATAAATTTAGGAAGACTTTTCCCGCCGGATCTCTTGCAGGAAAGTGATAATCTACAACTTCGAGTTGTCAATTATATCCTTTATTACGACCCAATTCTTGAAATTTGGGACACAAGTATTCAATTAGTTCGGACTTCTTTAGTGTTGAATTGGGACCAAGACAAAAAGATCGAAAAGGCCTGTGCTTCCTTTGTTGAAATAAGGACAAATGGTTTGCTTAGATATTTTCTAAGAATCGACTTAGCGAAGTCACCTATTTCTTATACCGGAAAAAGGAACGATCTGTCGGGTTCAGGATTGATCTCTGAGAAGGGATCAGATCGCGCTAATGTCAATCCGTTTTCTTCCATTTATTCCTATTCCGAGGCAAGGATTCAAGAATCCCTTAATCCAAATCAAGGAACTATCCATACGTTGTTGAATCGAAATAAGGAATCTCAATCTTTGATAATTTTGTCATCATCCAATTGTTTTCGAATAGGCCCATTCAACGATGTAAAATCTCCCAATGTGATAAAGGAATCAATCAAAAAGAACCCCCTAATTCCAATTAGTAATTCCTTGGGCCCGTTAGGAACAGGCTTTCCAATTTATAATTTTGATTTATTTTCCCATTTAATAACCCATAATCAGATCTTGGTAACTAACTATTTGCAACTTGACAATTTAAAACAGATTTTTCAAATACTTAAATATTATTTACTGGATGAAAATGGTCAAATTTATAATCCCTATTCATGCAGTAACATCATTTTGAATCCATTCCATTTGAATTGGTATTTTCTCCATTACAATTATTGTGAAGAGACATCTACAATCGTTAGTCTTGGGCAGTTTCTTTGTGAAAATGTATGTATAGCCAAAAAAGGACCGCATTTAAAATCGGGTCAAGTTCTAATTGTTCAAGTTGACTCTGTGGTAATACGATCAGCTAAG